TGCAAGTTCCATACAAATTACTTCTCAATACAATTTCTTTCAAATTCATTAAAATTTCATGGATTGATTCTTCAATACCGACTATGGTAGAATATTCGTGTGGTATTTTTTCAAATTTGGCACGGGTGATACATGTTCCTTCTATTTCTGCAAACAAAGCTCTTCGCATCGCTATACCTATTGTATCAGCTTGTCCTTTCCTAAGGGGAGACAGAATAAAGCGTCCATAATAAAGACGTCTACTGTCGACTCTTGATTCAACACACTTCCACTCTAGTGTCCGAGTAGACACTGTTACTTTCTCTCGAACCATATTAATATTATTTGATCAGATCATTGAATCATTTATTTCTCTTGAAATCTCTTTCATTTTTTTTTCTACACACGTCTTTTTTTAGGAGGTCTACATCCATTATGTGGCATAGGGGTTACATCACGTACGAAACTTAATAGTATACCACTTCGACGAATAGCCCGTAATGCTGCATCTCTTCCGAGACCAGGACCTTTTATCATGACTTCTGCTCGTTGCATACCTTGATCTACTACTGTCCGAATAGCATTTGCTGCTGCAGTTTGAGCGGCAAATGGTGTACCCCTTCTTGTACCTTTGAATCCACAAGTACCGGCGGAGGACCAAGAAATTACACGACCCCGTACATCTGTAACAGTCACAATGGTATTGTTGAAACTCGCTTGAACATGAATCACTCCCTTTGGTATTCTACGTGTATTCTTACGTGAAGCAATACGCGCATTTCTACGTGAACCGGGTCTTGCTATAGATTTTGCCATACTTTATCATCTCATAAATAGAAATCAAAGATATATGGATATATCCATTTCATGTCAAAGCGGATCCTTTTTTTTGATTTTGGGTCCATTACGTTAGAGAGTCCTTTTTTAAAAAGATTATCCTTGTCTTTGTTTATGTCTCGGGTTGGAACAAATTACTATAATTCGTCCCCTCCTACGGATCAGTAGACATTTTTCACAAATTTTACGAGCGGAGGCCCTGATTTTCATAGTTGTTGTTCCTTAACTTAATTCCGAATATACTTATTGGAAGAAAATAAGTTTCTTGAAATCTTGAACCTAGAATTCTATCCCCAGAAGGGAATGTTGAAGTTGAAAAAACCACCTAATCCTTTCGAATCCTTGTTACGGAGTCTATAAATTCGACGTTTTCTGGTTGAAGTATAACGACTTATTTCCATTTTGACTTTATCCCAGTAGTATACATATACTACTCTGTCGTATTCTTTACATAAAATAGAACCCGGAATTAGATCTTCATTATGTAAACGAACTCCGAACATACCATCGGGAAGTGATTCATTAATTAAACCTTTATGAATAAATGTTTTGTTCTTGTATTTTAGGCAAAACTCTTAGAAGTATCAACTAATGTAGGAGGAGGGGTATCAACTAACGCGCCCCTTTTTTTTTTATAGGAAATGGAAATTCCGGATCCGATTCGACTATCAGAAAGATTACCATATATAACATAAAATTTCTCCACCGATCCCCTCTAGTCGAGCCTCTCGGTCTGTTATTATACCTCGAGAAGTAGAAAGAATTACAATCCCCATCCCACCTAAAATTCTAGGAATTCGTTGATAGTTAGAATAGATTCGTAGACCCGGTTTACTGATCCGTTTTAAATTTAAAATAGTTCTATATGTTCCTTTCCTATTCCTTCTATGTCGTAGGGTTAAAACCAAAAAATATTTGTTGTTTTCCTGATGTTTCCTGACATTTTCAATAAAACCGTCTCGTAAAAGTATTTTAACAATGTTTTCAGTGATGTTAGTTGATGCTATTTGAACCGTCCCTTTTCTATTCATGTCAGCATTTCGTATAGACGTTATTATGTCAGCAATAGTGTCCCTGCCCATGATAAACTAAAATTCTTTTTTCCTCCCATTTTTGATATAATCAACATGTTATTTTTTTTTTAGATTCGATATTAGAATATCGAAGGTATATGCGTGAGATACAATCCATTAATTAATCTATTTCATTCAAATGTATAATATAATCTATTTCATTCAAATGTATAATATAACTAACATAATTATATTACGTATTATCTTATAATACCTCAGGGGCTAATGAAACTATTTTAGTGAAATTTAACTGTCTCAATTCTCGGGCAATCGCCCCAAAAACTCGAGTTCCCTTTGGATTTCCTTCTTGATCAATGACAACCGCAGCATTGTCATCATATCGTATTATCATACCGTTATCACGCTTAAGTTCTTTACAAGTACGTACAATTACAGCTCTGATCACTTCGGATCTTTCGAGAGGTGTGTTTGGTAATGCTTCCTTGATCACAGCAACAATAATATCACCGATATGAGCATATCGGCGATTACTAGCTCCTATGATTCGAATACACATTAATTCTCGAGCCCCGCTGTTATCCGCTACATTCAAATGGGTTTGAGGTTGAATCATATCATTTTTGAATCTTTTCTTTTAATGCTTTAATGCAAAGGGCGAAGTAAAAAAAAAAGAAACCTGCAATTGTTTTTTATCCCCAAGACTTCTTGCCTTTTGTTACACGTTCCTATCCCGAAATAATGAATTGAGTTCGTATAGGCATTTTAGACGCCGCGATTAAGATAGCCCTTCTGGCTATATTTTCTGCTACTCCGCCCATTTCATAAAGTATTCTACCTGGTTTAACAACGGCTACCCAATATTCGGGAGATCCCTTACCCGAACCCATACGTGTTTCCGTAGGTCTTACCGTAACGGGTTTGTCGGGAAATATACGTACCCATATTTTTCCACCACGCCGTACATTTCGTGTCATTGCTCGCCGACCCGCTTCGATTTGTCTCGATGTGATCCAAGCCGGTTCAAGTGCCTGAAGAGCATATTTTCCGAAACAAATATGGTTGCCTCGATAAGATATCCCCTTCATTCTTCCTCTATGTTGTTTACGAAATCGGGTTCTTTTGGGGTTATAGTTGATGGTTCTTTCTTAATTCCATCTCTACTCCAGAACCGGACATGAGAGTTTCTTCTCATCCGGCTCCTCGCGAATGAAACGATTCCCATTTTTTCAAAAAAAAAATTAAATATACTTAATCATATTATGTTATGTATTTCTATTTATAACTAATATAATGTCGTTTTGGTTTTTTTTCTAACGAATCCTTATTTTTTTTTGTTTTGCCTTTTATCATATTGTATATCGAATAAGATTGAGTAACCTAACAAAAACTTCGCGGGCGAATATTTACTCTTTCAATATCTATTTCAGTTCTAGGGTTAGCTCATGAATTTTCAGACTAAATGAATTAGTCCCTGGTTTGTTCCGCCATCCCATCCAATGAATTATTAGAATTCATTTGTCAATAGAATCTTCTGTATTCATAGGTTCCGTCGTTCCCATCGTTTCTCAATTAATGGGTTAGGTTTAAATTCTACAATGAAGCCCCCCATGAAATTTTTTCTTGAGTCAATCTTCTTAGTCTTTATTGACTCGAGACTCTTGATTTTTTTTTCTATGAACAGATTGATCTAATTCTAGATGAATCTGTATTGATGCTTTATTACATTGTCTTTTTTTTATGAGATGGCTCATAACATAAACCTTCCATATATTGGAATCATATATCATTGATATTCTTTTTCTTTCTTTCAACCTTCCATTTATCTGCATACTTTTATACCAATAATCAGATGGGTTTTTCTGTTGTTTATGCAAAAAAGATTTCAGTTGCTACTACAATAATATGTCCAATGAATGTATCATATCTTGACTGGTTTTTTTGTATCCAGATAATGTGAATCAATGAGTTGGTTATTCGTTTTATAGCTATTAGTTGATAGTAGGCTTCGATCCATTTCTTTTTTTTAATCCTATCCTCTAAAAAAAAACCAACGAGTCGCACACTAAGCATAGCAATTAAGTTTTAGAAAATTATCAATCAACCTTTTATTTAACCCTATAGAATTATAGAATTGCTCATTTCATTTTTTTGATTTAAGGGAAAAAAAATGAAAGATAAGAGTTTGTTGTTTTTTATTCTATTTTTTTTTTTAATGGATAGAACAGTAAATTTTCTTATTCTCTAAATATCCAAATTTTGATGCCTAATACCCCATAAATAGTTCGGACTGGATAAGAACAATAATCAATTTTAGCTCGAATGGTTTGTAGAGGAACCCTACCCTCTCTGATCCATTCAACACGTGCGATTTCTTTTCCGTCAATGCGCCCTGCAATTTGTACTTGAATTCCTTTTGTATCCGCTTGTTCGGTTAATTCAATAGCCTTTTTCATTGCTTTGCGAAATGAGACTCGATTTTTTAATTGTCCGGATATAAATTCGGCAAGAATATTAGGGTTTCCATAAGGGTTTGGAATTCTTGTAATAGCAATGTTGAGTTTTCGGCTCACACAATTAAGTTCTTTTTGTATATTCAGCTGCAATTTTTCGATTCTTCGGGTTCTTCCTTCTATTAATAGCTTTGGGAATCCCATATAGATTGTGACTTGAATCAGATCAATTCGTTTTTGAATCTGTATGCATGCAACTCCCTCGACCCCAGAGGATATTTTCATAGTTTTTTGGATGTAATTCTTGATACAATCTCTTATTTTTTGATCTTCTTGTAGACCCTCTGAATAATTTTTTGGTTGTGAAAACCAAATAGCATGATGATCTTGAGTTGTACCAAGTCTGAAACCAAGTGCATTTATTTTTTGTCCCATAATCCTCCACTATTATACATATCATGACATGTTTTCTCTTTGTACTTATTCTTTGACCCATTCGGCTTTTTTTAAGCATAATAGAAGCTCGGATCTGTTTATTTTATAGAAAGTTGTATCTTTCAATACAATCCTTATATGGCAAGTGGGTCTTTTTATTGCATAACTCCGTCCTCTAGCTCGAGGTTTTAATCTTTTCCCATTATGACTCTCATTGACTTCAGCTTTACTAATAACTAAATTTTCTTCACTGAAACCCAGATTG